CCGCCGTTTTTATTTTTGGATCTTCCAAATCATTATCATTCCCGCAGTAGATACGGACCGAGTTTTTTCTGATCCTTCGATAAAAAGATTCATTCTCTTCATAAAAAAGAGGAGGTAGAATCAAAAAAGAAATCTTTTTTGATTCATCTCTTCTGGAGTTGAATACCTTATTCAAGAATTTTTTTTGATCTAACCCGTAGGAATCAATAGAAAAGGCAAATCCCCTATGATACACCAGATCCGGCCCGGTTATTGATAGAGTGAATAGATCTGCCATTTCTTGAAATTTCTCTTCTGATTCAAAATCGTGGTGTAACGTGTATCCCCCCTTGTTCTGGCCATGGAATAGATGAAATAAATAAAAAAATGGATTTTTGTTCAAGAATGAAATCTTATTGGAACTGTCCATATCCGGTGCATCCTTCGGAACCATATCAGATCCCGGATCTGATGAAATAGGATGAATTGAGACGGTATTTTGTAAATACGTAATTATCTTGAATATATCAACCATTTCTTTATTTTCCGATCGCCTGGAAAGAACAAAAGAAACATCCTTATCCTTTTTTTTATTCAAAAATTTCTGATCTCTAGTGGACCTCTCAGTAGGATTCGAACCCAGATGAAGTTCTGACCATCTGTCAGAGAAAAAAGAACGAATTGATCTTGTAGGATTCCCAAGAAATTCTTCGATTTCTTCCGGAAGCAGATGATTATTCATCTGCTTCTCACGTTCCGCGAATAGCCGGGACATTGAGGAAGATCCAAAAAGGCATTTCGGGAATCGATCTGATTCTATCTCTGTTCCTTCCGTTTGAAGAAAGGAAGGATCCCAAAGAATCGATCTTTCTTTTTGAATATTTGACAATGCATTCCGTACCTTGCTAAAAAACCGATCCTTGTTTACCAACCACACATTGTCTAACCAAATCAAATTCTCTCTCGATACGTTCCTCAAAAAATCCGATTCGTGCTGATTCTTTCCCCAACTAACGAAGAGATCTTGGTGGAATTGCCACATATGAAATTGAGCACAATTTTGCAAAGAAATACCCCACTTGTTTCTCGAGAAGAGATGGGAAACATGCTCAATATAATTTGATTGAATAGTTGCCTCAGCTCCTTGTTGTTTGAAGAACCCCCCCCCTTCAATTGGTCTTTTTTCACGAAAAGCGGACATGAGATAACAAATCAAGTCTTTCCCTAAGACTTCGAATAGCTGTCCCGAATTCAAGTTGAGTATGTTTCGCTTCTTCCTCGGAGAAAGACGATCAAACAATTCCCAATCATGGTCCTTGCGGATCAGATCATCTGTATAGGATAAAAAAAGAAACTCCAGATATTTGCTATCTCTCTCTTTGAATGAGATCTCAATTCCAGCTACGGTTTTATTAGATACCTTACAACTAGAATCCCTCTTTTTTCCGATCCGGTTCCTCCACCACCGCGAACCCCGGTTAGATTCAGGCATGATACACTTTTTATTTATTGGGAGAACCCAAGTACTCTCTTGCGGATCCACGAAACAACTCTCAGAACTATTTTTCCCTTTTGGAAGATACAGGGGCGAAACAATCAACCTATTGATATTGCAAGACCAAAAAGATTCTTCCAATGTCTCATTTCTGGGTCCAATGGAATTCATAGGTATAGGAAGAAGCCCCATCAAATAGAGATTTTTTCTTTCGACAATCTTTCGATTGTTAATACGAGATATAAGGACCGCTACTACAAGCAGTACTATACCTTTGATCGTGAAATATCGATTGCTTCTTGAACCCTGTGAATCACGTGAAAGTAAGATACTCCAAATTCGGGGGTCAAAGAGTTTCATAAAACGTTCTTGGTGGAAAAGAATGTGAGTGAAAGATCCCACTGAATTGAATTTGGTCCATGAATCTAAGAAATAGTGAGAATTCTTGATCTCTCTCAATATCTCTCTCAATTCGAAGATCCAGGATTTAAATTGATGTCCTCTCATTGATTCCTCCTAAAGATTTCATTTCAATTGGAATTTGGTTATTCACGATGTACGATGATCCCTGTTAAGCATCCATGGCTGAATGGTTAAAGCGCCCAACTCATAATTGGCAAATTCGTAGGTTCAATTCCTGCTGGATGCACGCCAATGGGAACGTTCAATAAGTCTATTAGAATTGGCTCTGTATCAATGGAATCTCATCATCCATACATACCGAATTGGTATGGTATATTCATACCATAACATATGAACAGTAAGAACTAGAATTCTTATCGATACTGGAACTCATAGGGAAGAAAATGGATTTATGGATGGAATCAAATATGCAGTATTTACAGAAAAAAGTATTCGGTTATTGGGGAACAATCAATATACTTCTAATGTCGAATCAGGATCAACTAGGACAGAAATAAAACATTGGGTCGAACTCTTCTTTGGCGTCAAGGTAATAGCTATAAATAGTCATCGAGTCCCCGGAAAGGGTAGAAGAATGGGACCTATTATGGGACATACAATGCA